TAGAATATATCCATAATTAGTATTAATTATGGATATATTCTATTGAATCTCTCCCTGTACTAATAGATTGGATTCAATGCTTTGAATTGCAAGGAACCCTTACATATAACAACGTATAGGTTCCTATACCCCAATTATGTATTTAGGATCAATCCATTCTATTCTCTCTGAAACAATGAGTTGGAGTTGTTCTTCCGCAACAAAGTCGATAAGTCGGGGGATTCCTAACTCTTCTAAGTTCAAATGGATCCCCAATCTTCTTGAATAAAGTAAGCATCGGTAGAATTCTAATTTGGAATTTTGAATGATGAGCAATTTTGTTTGAGTATATTAACCGGGCTCATGTCACGATTTTTACTTAAAAAATGGACCTTTCTTTAGGTATACCAAAGAAAGGGAGTATCCCCTCCCCAACTCTTTGATCATGGGTAGTAAAAGAGGAAAAATGTGTATGTATGTAATTCACCCACGAAAATGAATGAAAAAGAATGGGTTTGTTTATCCAAAAATTTTTAAAATGCCGATTGGCTCCATTGAAATGCATTTTTTTTTAGTTTCAGGTTCCGAATGATCCCCGTGAGCGAGAGTGTGGGAATGATTCTATTTCAACGGAGCAACCAACCGGCCAGATACAAACAACAAATCAAATAAAATAATAATGAGGAAATAAAAAACTATACTCTATACTATAGTACAAAATACAAATCAAAAAATACAAATAATTTTTTTTTTCATTACCATTTATAATTTATATTTATAAAAATTAATGAAAAATTAGGGCTATACGGACTCGAACCGTAGACCTTCTCGGTAAAACAGATCAAACTTATTATTATCGAAATGATTCGAACTGTTTCAAAGACCCAACATGCATTTTTTTTGCATTGGGCTCTTTCATCAACTGATATAAATATCAGCGAGTCCGCCATCTTTTTTCTTAACAGAAAGATAATGAGACGGCTCCGCGTGCTCTGATTTTTTATTCAGTAGCAATACCAAAGTGTTTCAAAAAAAGAGTTATCTTGACGTAGGTCTGCCTTCGGCCTAGATCAACCTAAGTTAAATGGAGTCTCTATCGCTCTGCCCAAAGCGTCAAATATGAAACTTCATACACCTTCAAGTTCATAGGACGAAAAGAGATTTTTTTGAGGTCCTTATCCTCATTATGCCTAGCATTGAATGGGCTGGGTATTCACCTTATCAATTATCAAATCAATGATGGGTTCTTTTTGGCACCGAAATTGGCACCTCAATTAGACCAACCAACTATTTTATTTGTCAGGCTATTGTTCTCTTGTTCCCTCGAATCCACAGAGTAAGACATCGATTTTTTACTAAGATAAATTCGGTTGATTGCATGATGGACTCCTCTGAAAAAGCATTGGCGCGCGTGTAAACGAGGTGCTCTACCTAACTGAGCTACAGCCCTTGTGTTTGTGATAAATATTTTATCATGTATATAATTTCTTGTCAAGGTGAATATTGCATGATCCGACATGATAGCTCTCTGATCGGTTTCCTGCCAAGGATGGGTATTGCTTAGAAGTAAGATTCCATCTATAATCTATGGGTGTGGCGGGTTCCTTTTGTTTCTCTTTATGATGATAAATGACCTACTTAACCCAGTGGTTAGAGTATTGCTTTCATACGGCAGGAGTCATTGGTTCAAATCCAATAGTAGGTAGAACTTATTAGAGACCGCAGTCAATGGTATCTAATAAGTATTTCTACCCACCTTATTTTTTTATTTATTTTGTATCTTTTACATACCCCACTACTCGTATTTATTCTATTTTTTTATTAATTTCATTATTGAAATTTCATTTTTTTTTCAGTGCATCAAAATCTGATTACACTTGATTGGATTCAATCGGCAGAATCCAAATATGTTGTATAAATAAACAGAACTTATTTTTATTATTCGGACGCACCAACAACTCGTTATGAAATTGCATTGATAGCCTCTACTCGCGTCCTAGCTCGTCTGAGAGCTAAATTTGCCTCAATTGTTTGTCTCTTTCCTTCAGCGCTACTCAAGCTAGCTTCAGCTATTTCAAGAGTTTGTTGAGCTTCTTGCGGATCAATGTCACTACCCCTCTCTGCATCATTTACTAAAATGGTTATTTCATTATTGCCTATTCTAGCGAAACCGCCCATTAGAGCTATTGTTAACCATTGGTCGTTAAGACGTATTCTCAAAATACCTATATCTACAGCCGTGGCAATAGGTGCGTGATTTGGTAATACACCAATTTGGCCACTATTAGTCGATAAAATGATTTCTTTCACTTCTGAATCCCAAACAATTCGATTAGGAGTCAATACACATAGATTTAAGGTCATTTCTTCAATTTGCTCTCCACATCTAAGTTCATAGCCTTCGCGGTAGCTTCATCAATATTACCTACCAAATAAAAGGCCTGTTCCGGAAGACCATCTAATTCTCCGGAAAGTATCAGTTGAAACCCCCTAATTGTTTCTGTTAGACCAACATATTTTC